AATAAAAATATTAAAAGAATTAATAATAAATTATATAGATATATGCCTATTCAATCAGAATGATCTAATAAATTAATTCTTAAATTATATATTCTAAATATTAAAAATATAAATAAATTATTATTTAAAAATATTATTAATAATAATAATAATGATAATTTTAATATTATTAATTTATTTAATAATAAATATAATAATAATAATATTATAATGAATTTATTAATGTTTAAATATTTAACTGGTTGATCTCTACAATTAAAAGGTAGATATCTTAATAATATGTCTAGACTTAATACTCTAGTTAATAAAAGTGGTACATTTAATAATAAAAAATATACTTTTATTAAAAATAATTATAAATTAAATTATATTTCAGCTAATCATAATATTTCTAATTTATATAATGTTAATAAAAATGGTAAATATAATTTAAAAATTAAATTAAATTATATTTAATATATTAATATTATATATATTAATTAATATTATATTAATAATATTCTTATATAAAATAAATATAATTATAAATTATATAAAATAAATATAATTATAAATTATATAAAATAAATATAATTATAAATTATATAAATTATAGAAATTATATAAATATAATTATATATATACTAAATAATATAATAAATTATATATACTAAATAATATTATATAATAATATATATTAAATTATATATATAATAAATAAATATAATAATATATAAATATAATAATATAATAATATAATAATATAATAATATAGAATATAGAATATATATATATATTAATAATATTATATATATAAAATAATAAATAAATATAATAATATAATAATATATATAGTATATATATAATTAATATAAATAATATATAGTATATATATTAATATTAATATTAATTAATTATAAGTAATATATATCCTAATATATATTATATAATAAATATGAATAATAATTAAGTGAAATTAAGTAGATAATAAATTTATAGAAATATAATAATTATAGATAGATAATATATATATAAAGATTGTATTATATATATTACTATTATTATACTATAATAACGAGAGAATATTAAATATATTTAAGTTAAAAAATTATGCAATTAGTATTAGCCGCAAAATATATTGGAGCAGGTATTTCAACAATTGGTTTATTAGGAGCAGGTATTGGTATTGCTATTGTTTTTGCTGCATTAATTAATGGTGTATCAAGAAACCCTTCATTAAGAGAAACATTATTCCCTATGGCAATTTTAGGATTCGCCTTATCAGAAGCTACAGGTTTATTCTGTTTAATGATTTCATTCTTATTAATTTATGCTGTTTAATTATTTAAATAATTAAATTAAAATAAATTTAATAAACTAATTTTTATATATTCATGTTAATAAAAAATAAAAAATATTAAATAATATAATTAATATATTTTATTTAATATATTATAAATATATTATATTAATAATATACTATAAAATATATAATATAATAATATATATATAAAAATATAAATATTATATAAATAAATATATATAGAATAATAAATATAATATATATAAGAATGATAAATATATAATATAATAATATATATATAATTTATATATTATTAAAAGTAATAAATAATAATTATTAATTATTTATTGTAATAGCCTTTATAGCTTAGTGGTAAAGCAATAAACTGAAGATTTATGTACATGTAGTTCGATTCTTATTAAAGGCAATATAAATGTAAACACAGAGATTTGAACTCTGATAATATGCACCTAAAAACATATATTTTACCATTAAATTATATTTACTATAGTATTATTATTATTTAATATAATAATAATTACTTATAAGTAATTATTATTAATATATATAATAAATATAAATATAATGGAGATGTTGTTTAATGGTTAAACTATTAGATTGCAAATCTATTTATTTAGAGTTCGATTCTCTTCATCTCTTTAATACATAATATATACTAAATAATAATAAGAGATTAGCTTAATTGGTTAGAGCATTCGTTTTACACACGAAAGGTTATAAGTTCAAATCTTATATTTCTTAAAATATATACAAATAATTTTATAAAATATTAATTAATTAATATAAATAATTATATTAATAAAATATAATATAATAATAATATATTAAGTTATATAATTTAATAATATATATATAATATATAGTATATAATATATAGTATATAATATATAGTATATAATATATAGTTATTAATTAATTATAATATTTATAATAAATATATATAATAATTATTATATTATTATATATAATATTAGATATATTTATATATATATATTAATAAAATAATATATATATAAATTTATAAAATTATGAATATATATTCTTATTATAATATAAAAAAGAAATATTATAATATATTATATTAAATATATTAATAAAATAATATATATATTTTTATATATATTAATATTTAATATAATAATAAATAAAATTATTAATAATAATATTATTAATAATATATATATAAAATATAAATATATATTATAGTATATTAAATAATAATATTTAATAATATAATATATATATAGAATAATTATATTATCTTCATTATATAATATAATAATATTAATTAATTATAATAAAGGTTGATATAATTAATAATATTATTAATAATATACTTTATATAATATAGTATATTATAAACAAATATTATATAATAATATAAGATATATATAGAATAATTATATATAATAATAAATAAATAAAATTATTTAAAATAAATAATAAATTATGAATAAAATATATATAAGATATTAGCCTTATTATTATTAATAATAATATTTATCAAATATATATATAAATAAGTATATATTTATAAATATTAATTTAATATATATATATATATTCAAATACATAATAATATATATTAATAAAATATATATTATTATAATATATATATTATATTAATAAAATATATATTATTTATATAATATTATATAAATAATATATATATATATATAAATTTATAATATAATAATTATATAATAAATAATAATTATATATATATATATTTTATATTATTGATACTTCATATATAAATTATATATAAATATATAATATATTAAATATAAATAATATTTAATAATAAATTATATATTAATATTATATAAATATATTAATAAAAATAATTAAACATTAATAATAATAAATAACAACCTATTTTTTTTTTAACTAAATATTGAATTATATAGAGAGAAGTAAACATCAACAATTCCCTTTCCATTTAGTAAACCCTTCTCCATGACCAATTGTGGTATCATTTTCATTATTATCATTAGCATTATCATTAGGTTTAACAATGCATGGTTATATTGGAGAAATGTATTTAGTAAATTTAGCTTTATTAGTGGTATTAGGTAGTGGAGTATTATGATTTAGAGATATTATTGCAGAGGCAACATACTTAGGTGATCATACAGCAGCAGTAAGAAAAGGTATTAATATTGGTTTCTTATTATTTGTATTATCAGAAGTATTAATTTTTTCAGCATTATTTTGATCATATTTCCATTCCGCAATGAGTCCTGATGTTCTATTAGGTGCTTGTTGACCTCCAGTAGGTATTCTAGCAGTACAACCTACTGAATTACCATTATTAAATACTATTATTTTATTAGCTTCAGGTGCAACAGTTACTTACAGTCATCATGCATTAATTCAAGGTAATAGAAAAAATTCATTATCTGGATTATTAATTACACTATGATTAATTATTATTTTTGTAATTTGTCAATATATTGAATATACTAATGCCACATTCACTATTTCAGATGGTGTTTATGGTTCTGTATTCTTTGCTGGTACTGGATTACACTTCTTACATATGGTTATGTTAGCCATTATGTTAGCTGTTTGTTACTGAAGATTAAGAAATTATCATTTAACTAATTCTCATCATGTAGGATATGAAACAACTATTATCTACTTACATGTATTAGATGTTATTTGATTATTCTTATATATTGTATTCTACTGATGAGGTGTTTAGTAGAATATAATACAAACATAAATTATAAATAAAATATGTGAGACTGATGAGTATGAATAGGTAACATAGTAGAAAAAGGAATAGATTATTATGTAAATTTTACAGTAGATTTAGCTAATCATTTTTGAGCTATTTTATATGTAGGTATTCCTTTAAGATTAACTATCAAAGGTATTATAAAAGTCTTTGATATCTGATTTGGAGGAGGAGGATCCTAAATAATAATAAATAATATATTAATTATTAATATTTTTAATAAATATTAATGTACTGCTAAATTAATATATTATTTAAATTCTATTCTTATTAATAATATTCTTATAAAATTATATATAATATAAATAATAATAAATAATAATAAATATATATATATAAAATTATATATAATATATTTATATATTAAATTTATATATAATAATTCTAGATAATAATATATATATTATATTATTTATAAGTAATTATAAATTAATAATATATTAATATAATAATAATATATTAATTATAATATATTTTTTAAGAAGGGATCTCCAATGTTGGTAGTTGGAGTTGAGCTGTAAACTCAATGATTAATATCTTCATAGGTTCAATTCCTATTCCCTTCATATACTATATAAAGTTTTTATAGCTTAATGGTTAAAGCCTCTCACTGTTAATGAGATAATATAGGTTCAATTCCTATTAAGAACTTAAATATTATTAATAAATAATATATTAATATAATAATAATATATTATATAATAATATATTATATAATAAAGGGATTATAGTTTAATTGGTAGAACAACTGCTTTGCAAGCTGTAAACATGAGTTCAAATCTCATTAATTCCATAATATAATAATAAATATAGAAATTATAATTCAATCGGTTAGAATAGTATTTTGATAAGGTACCAATATAGGTTCGATTCCTATTAATTTCATTAATAATAATTATTATTAATATAATTAATTAATTAATAATTTATTTAATAATATATTATTAATCTTTATATATTATAATTATAATTAATTATATATATATAATTTATTATGTATTATATATATAATATTTTATTTTATATATTATATAAATTATTATATATATATAGAAATGTAAGGGATAGTTGACTGAGTGGTTTAAAGTGTAATATTTGAGCTATTATTAATCCTAAAGATTACGTAGGTTCGAATCCTACATTATCCGTATTTATAAGTAATAAATAAATAAATAATATAATTAATATAATTATATAAAAAGAAAAATAAAGAATACATAAGAACATGATGTTGGTTCAGATTAAACGTTAAATAAGGACATTATACATGCAAATCAAACATTTATTTATAAATACTATAATAAATATGTGGTGTACATGTGAGTAAAAATTAGAAATAATGAACTATTAATTAAATTAAATATTTAATAAATTATATATTAATAATATATATATTAAAGAATATATTTAATAAATATATTTGTTAATAGTCAAGTCTAAAATAGTTTAAGGTAGTAGGTAAAGTAAGAGTAATACCTAGCCAATGATCTATAATTAATAATGAAAGTTATAATAATCACATTGATTCTGAAACATAATCAATATCTAAATGATACAGCAGTAGGGAATTTTGAACAATGATCGAAAGATTGATTCAGTTACTTATTAGAATAAATATAATAATAATTATTATAAATTGATAAAAAATAAAATTCATAAATAGTATAAATAATGATTATATCTCACTACTACAACAATATTATATATTATTATATAATAGTTGAATTATATATATATATATATATAATTATGAATAGTCCTTACCAAGATTTGTGCCAGCAGCAGCGGTAATACAAAGAGGGCTAACGTTAATCATAATGGTTTAAAGGATTCGCAGAATGAATATATATTTATATATTTAGAATTAATAAAATTAATAAAAGAATTATAATAGTAAAGATGAAATAATATTGATAATTATAAGACTGATATATGTGAAAATATTTATTAATTATTAATTGACATTGAGGAATGAAAGCTAAAGTAGCAAGACGGATTCGATACCCGAGTAGTTTTAGCTGTAAACTATGAATACCCTATTATTTATTAAATTAAATAATATAAATGAAAATTAAAGTATTCCACCTGAAGAGTATAATCGCAAGATTGAAACTCAAGACATTAGACGGTTACAGACTTAAGCAGTGGAACATGTTATTTAATTCGATGATCCACGAAAACCTTACCATATTTTGAATATTTATATATTATAATATTCTATATATATAAAATAATTTATATTATTTTAGTTATTAATATATTAATTTTAATATATTAATTATATATTATTATTATAAATATATATAATTACAGGTGTTACATCGTTGTCTTTAGTTCGTGCTGTAAAGTTTTAGATTAATTTCATAAACGAACATAACTCCATATATATATATATGTTATAATATATATATTTTATATATATATATTTATATATTTTATATATAATTATTAATAATATATTAATTTATATTATTAATATAAATTATATTTAATATATTTATATATATTTATATTATATATATATAAACATTAAATTATATATAATATTAGTATTATATTTAATATAATGAAAGGAATTAAGACAAATCATGATGACCCTTATAATATGGGCTATAGACGTGTTATAATAAATATATAATAAAATTATATTAATATAAATTAATATTATATAAATATTATATATATTATTATTATATATATTATATATATTATTAATTTAATATATATATTTATATATATTATTATATATATAATTTATAATAGAAATGAAAATTAATTAATAATATAAAAGTATTTAATCTTAATATATATTAATTTAGTAACGGTGTGTATTATATTTGTATAGATTATAATCTGAAATTTGATTATATGAAATAAGAATTGCTAGTAATACATAAATAAGAATGTTATGGTGAATATTTTAACTGTTTCGCACTAATCACTCATCACGCGTTGAAACATACTATTGTCTTAATATTTTTATACATATATTATTTATATATGTTTATATAATAATAATGAAATATATTATATATATTTATTATTATATTAGAAATAGCAGAGATATTATGAATTAATGCGAAGTTGAAATACAGTTACCGTAGGGGAACCTGCGGTGGGCTTATTAAAATCTTTTATATTCCATCCCCCCCCCACACACACAAATAAATATATTTAATTATATATTTATATGTATTTAAAATAAATATTAATTTATTATAATATAAATAATATATTTTTATATAAATAATATAATACTATATTAATAATATAAAAAGTATATTATATACTATATAAATAATTATAATTAAATTTATTATTATTTATTAATAATAATATATATATATAATTTATTATTAATAATATTTATAAATATTATATTTATATAATATGTTTATATAGTTTTATATAAATATATAAATATATTTCATATTATATTTATATAATATGCATTATATATTAATTATATATATTTATAATAATATAATAATAATATAATATTTTATAATAATAATAAAAAATTAATATTATATAATAATATAATAATATAATAATATATTAATATAATTTATTAATTTTTATAAATTTATTATTTAATTTTATATATAAATAAAAATAATATATAAGTAATGAATAATAAATTTGAAATAATATTTATATTATAGATTTAAAGAGATAATCATAGAATACTACGTTATTAATAGTTAAAGATTACTAATAATATATATATTTATATATATATTTAAGATCTAAGGTAAACCAATAAATGAATACTAAGTGAATTGAAACATCTTATTAACTTAAGGAATAAAAATCAACAGAGATATTATGAGTATTGGTGAGAGAAAATAATATAGTCATTAAGGTAATTATTATGTAGTAAAATATGTAAGAATATAGGACTAACAAGTTCTAAGACTAAATACTATTAATAAACAAAAATAGTACCGTAAGGGAAAGTATGAAAATGGTTATTTTATAAGCAATTATATATATTAAATATAATATAAATAATGTACCTTTTGTATAATGGGTCAGCAAGTAATTAATAATTAGCAAAAATATATATAATTATTTAAATATAAATAGATATAGTTAATATTAATTGACCCGAAATCATACGATCTTATCATAATAAGATATTATTAAAAATGATCGAATAGGTTGATGTTGCAATATCATCTAAATAATTATGATAAGTAAGTGAAAGACAAATCTGGTATGAAGATAGCTGGTTTTCTACGAAATATATGTTAGTATAGCATTTATTATATAATTTAAATATCTATTTATATAGATATTGAGATCGGTACAGCAATTAATATATTTTAAGGGATTATTATATAATTTTATTAAAAATATTTAATCTCGGAATTGATAAATTATAAAAATAAATAGTCAGATTATATGCGATAAGGTAAATAATCAAGAGGGAAACAGCCCATATTAATATATAAAGTTCTTAATTATTATTTAAGTGAAATAAATATTGAAATATTATAATACAATCAGTTAATAGGTTTGACAATAATCACTTTTTAATGAACATGTAACAATGCACTGATCTATATATAATATTTACAATAAATAATATACGGATCTAAAATAAAAACTGAATATTTAAATATAATTATTATTATTATAATAATTATATGGTAGTAGAACATTTAATGATAATATATATTAATTATTAATTAATATATAATAAATATATAATAAATATATATTTAATAAAATAATTAAATAGAGAATGCTGACATGAGTAACGAAAAAAAGGTATAAACCTTTTCACCTAAAACATAAGGTTTTACTATAAAAGTACGGTCCTTAATTAATATATATAAAAATATATATAAAATAGGAAAAATCTAATAATAAATAAAATTCTTTAAAGATATATAAAGAATCAAGAAATAATTTATTAAAAAATACCGTAATGTAGACCGACTCAGGTATGTTAGTAGAGAATATGAAGGTGAATTAGAGAATTAATGGGAAGGAACTCGGCAAAAACAGCTCCTAAGTTAGTCAATAAAGAGAAAAAAGAACAAAGTTGTACAACTGTTTACTAAAAACACAGCACTTTGCAAAAATGTGAATTATTGTATAAGGTGTGAACTCTGCTCCATGTTTAATAGATAAAATATATTATTAATATGATAATTTATTTAAATTTAGATAAATAGCAGCCTTATTATGAGGGTTATAATGTAGCGAAATTCCTTGGCCACTAATTATGGTCCCGCATGAATGACGTAATGATACAACAACTGTCTCCCCATTAAACTAAGTGAAATTGAAATCGTAGTGAAGATGCTATGTACCTATAGTGTGACGGAAAGACCCTATGCAGCTTTACTATAATTAGAAAGATCGGGTTGATGTATATATTATTCAGTTAACAATATTTATTATAAATATTATATTAATTAATTTTAATATTAATATTTATTTTATAAATATTTATTAAGTAATAGATTATATAATAGTGAGATACTTATTTTTATATACGTTAACTCTAATTTTTTTTATATAAAATTGATATATATATTCTTTTATATAGTATATTAATATGATATTTAAATATATATTAATATATATATTATATATAATATTTTATTATATATATATATATATATACTTAATAATATATATTAAATATATATATTTTTTTATTAATAATTATTTTAATAATTATATATATATTTTATTATATTAATATATCTAAAGAGACAATCTCTAATTGGTAGTTTGGATGGGGCGTCATTATCATCAAAAATATCTGAATAAGTCCATATATAAATATATAATATTATTAATTAATTTAAAATATATATTATATATATTAATTATAAATCAGAATATTTAAATATAATAATAATAAAATTATTATAGATATATATTCTAGTAATAGATAAAAGTATGTATAGTTAAATTATCAGGAAAATAATAATAATAAAAATTATAAATAAAATATAATAGTATAACTATGCTATAATTATAATACAAACAAGTAGAATAAGTACGTAAGTATGGTATAATGAACAAATAACACTGATTGTAAAGGTTATTGATAACGAATAAAAGTTACGCTAGGGATAACAGGGTAATATTACGAAAGAGTAGAAATTGTAAGTAATGTTTGCCACCTCGATGTCGACTCAACATATCCTCTTGGTTGTATTCGCTAAGAAGGGTTTGACTGTTCGTCAATTAAAATGTTACGTGAGTTGGGTTAAATACGATGTGAGTCAGTATGGTTCCTATCTACTATAGGGAATATTATCAAATAAAATCTTATTCTTAGTACGCAAGGACCAGAATAAATTAATCCATGGTGAATCTATTGATTAATATAATTATTTATTCTTTAAATAATTCTTAATTTTATATTTATTATATAATAATAATCACAGTAGAGAAGCTAAATTAATAAATAATAAATATTGAAAGCATATCAAATATGAAGTAGTTTTTATAAGATAATTTATTGATTATTTTTTATTAAAATATTAGTAGGTTTTATACAACTTTATATTTAAATTTATTTTTAAATTTTATATAAAACTTTGTAATAAAATACTAATTTATCAATTATCTATTAATATATCTAATTTATTATTCATTATATTATATATATATAATATTATAAATTTAATTATATATATATAATATATATAAAATATATATAAAATATTATAAATATATAATCTATATAAATTTAATTATATATATTATTAATATACTATATATTAATAATTATATACTATATATTAATAATTATATACTATATATTAATAATTATATATTTGTATAATATTATAATATATATTAATAATTATATACTATATTCATATATTAAGAATTAATTATTAATATATATACATATAATATATATATAATTTTAATAATATTATAATATATTTATTATATAATATTTACTATATAATTATTATATTAATGTACTATATATATTTAATATATTAATTATATAATATTTATATATTATAAATTATAATAATTATTATTAATAAATATATATATAAATTAATATAAATTATTAAATAGTTATTAAATAGTTATTAAATAGTTATTAAATAGTTATTAAATAGTTATATTGGCTTAATGGTATAGCGTTCGTTTTGTAATCGAAAGGTTTGGGGTTCAACTCCCTAATATAACAATAAAATATAAATAAAATATAATATAATAATTATATAATAATAATTATATATAGATCTTATCGTCTAACGGTTACGACATCATCTCTTCATGTTGAAAATATCGGTTCAACTCCGATTAAGATTATAATAATAAAAATATCACATTTATTTATTTATTATTATTTAATATATTAAATTTATTATTTATTTAATTAAATATAATATAATAATAATAATATAATAATATTATTTATTTATTATTTAATTTATTTATTATTTATTAATAATAAATAATATAATAATATAATAATATAATAATATAATAATATAATAATAATAATATAATAATAATAATATAATTATAATATAATAATATATAATAATAATTAATAATAAATATATTTGTAATTAATAAATATTAAATGATAATATAAAATATATATATAATATTAATAATAAATTAATAATAAATAATATATTATATATATATTTTATATATAAAATATATATTATATAATATAAATACTATATTTATAAATAATATATATAATAAATATATATATATATAATAAATATATATATATAAATAATAATATTAATAAATAAATATTAAATAATAAAATTAATAAATTAATATAATATTAATAAATTAATAAATTAATAAATTAATAAATTAATATAAAATTAATAAATTAATAAATATAATAATAATTATTATATAATAATAAATTATATAATAAATAAATATTTTAATAATTATTAAATTTAAGAATAATAAATTAAAATAAATAACAATAAAAATGTCATATAGAAAATCGAATATTTATTTAAGTTTAGTGAATAGTTATATGATTGATTCACCACAACCATCATCAATTAATTATTGATGAAATATGGGATCATTATTAGGATTATGTTTAGTAATTCAAATTTGTACAGGTATTTTTTTAGCAATGCATTATTCATCAAATATTGAATTAGCATTTTCATCAGTAGAACATATTATGAGAGATGTACAATATGGTTGATTAATTAGATATATGCATGCAAATGGTGCATCATTCTTCTTTATGTGTATGTATACACATATTGCTAAAGGTTTATATTATGGATCATATAAATCACCAAGAGTACTAGTATGACTAGTAGGTGTAATTATTTTTGTATTAACAATGGCTGCAGCATTTTTAGGATATTGTTGTGTATATGGTCAAATGTCACATTGAGGTGCACTAGTTATTACTAATTTATTCTCAGCTATTCCATTTATTGGTAAAGATATTGTATTATGATTATGAGGAGGTTTCTCAGTATCTAATCCTACTATTCAAAGATTCTTTGCATTCCATTACTTAGTACCATTTATTATTGCTGCTGTAGTAATTATGCATATGATGGCATTACATACTCATGGTTCATCTAATCCTTTAGGTATTACAGGTAATTTAGATAGAATTCCTATGCATGGATATTTTGTATTTAAAGATTTAATTACAGTATTTGTATTTATGATTTTATTTTCATTATTTGTATTCTATTCACCTAATACTTTAGGTCATCCTGATAACTATATTCCAGGTAATCCATTAGTAACTCCAGCATCTATTGTACCAGAATGATACTTATTACCATTCTATGCTATTTTAAGATCTATTCCTGATAAATTATTAGGTGTTATTACTATGTTTGCTGCTATTTTAGTTTTATTAGTATTACCTATTACTGATAGAAGTGTTGTTAGAGGTAACTCATTTAAAGTTTTATCTAAATTCTTCTTCTTTATTTTTGTATTTAATTTTGTATTATTAGGTATTATTGGTATGCAACATGTTGAAGTTCCATTCGTTTTAATTGGACAAATCTCAACTGGTATCTATTTTGCTTATTTCATTATTATTGTTCCTGTTATCTCTATGATTGAAAATGTTTTATTCTATATTGGTAGAGTTTCTAAATAATAATAATTATATATAATTAAATATAATTAATTAATAATATTCTTAATAATAAATAATAATATAATATATAAATAATAAATATAATAAAATAATATAATATTATAAATAATAAATAATAATATAATATATATTATATATATAATTGTAATAATATATAAATTATATATAATATATTATAATTATATTATAATTATAATAATAATATAATATAATAATATACATATTAATAATATATATATTATTAATATATATTATCTATATAATATATATTAATAATTAAGATTATATATATATTGTATATATATATAATTAATATATAATAATATTATTGTATAATATACTTAATATATATATATAAATAATATATATATTGTATATAATTATATATAAATAATATATATATTGTATATAATTATATATATAATATATATATAAATAATATTTATTAGATATATATATATAAATAAATTATGTATAATAATTATATAATTATATAATATTTAATTAATATATATTAAAATACTATATAATAATATACTTAATATATTATATATATTAAAATACTATATAATAATATACTTAATATATTTTATATATTAAAATATTATAATAATATAATAAATATATTTACTATATATAATTATAATAATATATTTTATATATAGATAATAAAATATAAGAAATAATATATATAAATTATAGAAAAATCAATAGTCTAAATAAAAATTAAATTAAATAAAATGTATATTTTAACAAATATTTTATCAATTATTTCTAATGATGTGCCAACACCATATGCATTAGGTTTCCAAGATTCAGCTCTACCAAATCAAGAAGGTATTTTAGAGTTACATGATAATATTATGTTTTACTTATTAGTAATTTTAGGTTTAGTATCATGAATGTTATATACAATTCTTAAAACATATAGTAAAAATCCATTACCATATAAATATATGAAACATGGACAATTTATTGAAATTATTTGAACAATTTTTCCAGCTGTAGTATTATTAATTATTGCTTTCCCATCATTTATTTTATTATATTTATGTGATGAAGTTATTTCACCAGCAATGACAGTTAAAGTTATTGGATATCAATGATATTGAAAATATGAATATTCAGATTTTGTTAATAGTAATGGAGAACTAGTAGAATTTGAATCATATATTATTCCTGATGATTTATTAGAAGAAGGACAATTAAGATTATTAGATACTGATACTTCTGTAGTAGTACCTGTAGATACTCATATTAGATTTATTGTTACAGCTGCTGATGTTATTCATGATTTCGCTATTCCTAGTTTAGGTATTAAAGTTGATGCTAATCCTGGTAGATTAAATCAAGTTTCAGCTTTAATTCAAAGAGAAGGTGTTTTCTATGGTATGTGTTCAGAATTATGTGGTACAGGTCATTCTCAAATGCCTATTAAAATTGAAGTTGTTTCTTTAGGTAAATACTTAGGTTGATTAAACGAACAATAATTAAATATTTTAATTAATATATAAAATAATATTCATAATAATAAATAATAATAAATAATATTATTATATATATAATATAATATAATAATATATAATATAATAATATATAATATAATAATATATAATATAATAATATATAATATGTATATTAATATATATATTTTTAATATATAAATAATATATAAATAAATATATAATATAAATAATATTATAATATAAATAATATATAAATAATATTATAATATAAATAATATATAAATAATATATAAATAAATATATAATAATTATTAATTTATATATATAATATATATCATATATATATATATAATATACATAATATTAAAATAGTATTAGAAATATAGTATTAAAAATATAGTATAATATAATAATAATTATATAAAATATATAAATATATAGTATAATAATATATAGTATAATATAAAATATATAGATATTATTAATATTTAATAATAATATAATAATATAATAACATTTTATTTATTATATATAGTATAATATATAAATATATATAAATATAAGATATAGATAAAAATATAAAAGTAATAAATAAATAAATATAAAGCAATATGATGTAATTTGGTAAACATATTAGGCTCATGACCTGAATATATACGTTCAAATCGTGTTGTTGCTATAATATTATTAATAATAAAGAAATCAGAAATATTAATAATATATTAATAAAATAATATAAATATATAATAATGGAAATAAATGATTAATATATAATATTTTATAATATATATATATAAATAAATAAATATATATATATATTATAGTTTTATAATAATTATATATAATATATAATTAAGATATAATCTGTATTAAATAATAATATAAACTTATAAATATAATATTTATAAACAAATAGAAACCAAATGGTGAGGTGCTTTCTTTGGGAGAAAGACTTAGTTAGTTCGATTCTATCCTATTTGATAAATTATAAAGGATATAATTTAAAGGTAAAATAATTGACTTCAAATCAATTTTTAGGAGTTCGAGTCTCTTTGTCCTTGTTAAATTCTATAATAATAAATATATATAATATTATATATATTTATTATTGTTATATATATAAACATATATAGATAAATATATATATAGATATATATATAAATATTACTAAATATAATATTCAAAATAATAAATAATTATATAATTATATAATTAATTTAATCAATATATATAAAAAATAAAAAAAAATTAAAATGTTACAGAGATGATTATACTCAACAAATGCAAAAGATATTGCAGTATTATATTTCATTTTTTCAGTATTTTGTGGTATGGCAGGTACAGGTATGTCTATGATTATTAGATTAGAATTAGCTGGACCTGGTAACCAATACTTAGGTGGAAACCATCAATTATTCAATCTATTAGTACTAGGTCATGCAATTTTAATGGTATTCTTTTTAGTAATGCCAGCATTAATTGGAGGTTTTGGTAATTATTTATTACCATTAATGATTGGTGCATCAGATATGTCATATCCTAGATTAAATAATATTAGTTTTTGATTATTACCACCAGCATTAGTATGTTTAGTTACATCAACATTAGTGGAATCAGGTGCAGGTACAGGATGAACAGTATATGCTCCATTATCAGGTATCCAATCTCATTCAGGTCCTAGTGTAGATTTAGCTATTTTTGCATTACATATGACATCAATTTCATCATTATTAGGTGCTATTAATTTTATTGTAACAACATTAAATATGAGAACTAATGGTATGAGTATGCATAAAATGCCATTATTTGTATGAGCTATTTTTATTACAGCTTTCTTATTATTATTATCATTACCTGTATTATCAGCAGGTGTTACATTATTATTAATGGATAGAAACTTTAATACTTCATTCTATGAAGTAGCAGGTGGTGGTGATCCAGTATTATATCAACATTTATTCTGATTCTTCGGACATCCTGAAGTTTATATTATGATTGTTCCTGCTTTTGGTGTTATTTCACATATTGTATCAACATATTCTAAAAAACCTGTATTTGGTGAAATTTCTATGGTTTATGCTATGGCATCTATTGGTTTATTAGGATTCTTAGTTTGATCACATCATATGTATGTAGTAGGTTTAGATTGTGATCTTAGAGCTTATTTCACATCAGCTACTATGATTATTGCTATTCCTACAGGTATTAAAATTTTCTCATGATTAGCTACTATTTATGGTGGTTCTATTAGATTAGCTGTACCTATGATGTATGCTATTGCTTTCTTATTCTTATTCACTTTAGGTGGTTTCACAGGTGTTGCATTAGCTAATGCTTCATTAGATGTTGCTTTCCATGATACTTACTATGTAGTTGCACATTTCCATTATGTATTATCTATGGGTGCTGTATTCTCTATGTTTGCTGGTTACTATTATTGAAGTCCTCATATCTTAGGTTTAAATTATAATGAAAAATTAGCTCAAATTCAATTCTGATTAATTTTTGTAGGTGTTAATGTTATTTTCTTACCTATGCATTTCTTAGGTATTAATGGTATGCCTAGAAGAATTCCTGATTATCCTGATGCTTTCGCTGGATGAAATTATGTTTCATCTATTGGATCATTTATTGCTATGATTTCATTAATCTTATTTATTTATATTTTATTTGATCAATTATATAATGGATTAGAAAATAAAATTAATAATAAATCAGTACTATTTATGAAAGCTCCAGATTTTGTAGAATCTAATAATAAATTCAATTTAAATACTATTAAAACATCTTCTATTGAATTCTTATTAAATTCTCCTCCTGCTGTACATTCATTCAATACTCCAGCAGTTCTTAATTAATAATATTCCATAATAAATTATACTTAAATTTATATAAAAATAATTTATAATTAAATAAATTTATTTAATTATGTTATAATTAATATTCTATTAATTATATATTTATTTATAATAAAATAATATCTATATATAATATATTTAAATAAAAAATAAATAATATTATATATGTTGAATTTTATATTATATCTATAACAAAAAAAAAATAAATGCCACAATTAATTCCATTTTATTTCTTAAATCAATTAACTTATGGGTTCTTATTAATAACAATTTTATTAGTATTATTCTCACAATTCTTTTTACCTATGATCTTAAGATTATATTTAACTAGATTATTTATTTCTAAATTATAATTATATATTATAATTTTATTAATAAATATAAATAAATAATATATATATATATAAATAAATAAATAAATAATATATATATATATATAAATTATAAAATATATATATAAATATATAAATAATTATAATAAATAATTAATATATAAATATATTATATTTTATAAAATAATAAATAATATTATAATTAATATTATAATATTTAATTAATTAATTATTAAATAATAATAATATATAAATAATATATATAATATTATATATAATAATATTATATATAAATATATTTATATTATTAATTTAATATATTAATAAATATTAATAATATATATAATATATATAATTAATATAAATTTAATATATATAATATATAATATATATATATATATTTAAATAATTATAGATAAAAATAATTTAATATGTATTATATTAATTCTCCATTAGATCAATTTGAAATGAATCTATTATTAAAATTTGTAACACCATTTTTTGACATAAGTAATTTAAATATTACAACATTTGGATTATATATTATTATTGTATTAATGGTAATTGTATCATTAAATATTTTAACACTAAATAATAATACAATTATTGGATCAAGATGAAATTTACCATTAGAAATGATTTATGATACAATTTTAAATCTACTTAAAGGTCAAATTGGTGGTAAATTATGAGGTTTATACTTTCCATTAATTTATACATTATTTATGTTTATTTTAATTGCTAATTTAATTAGTTTAATTCCTTATTCATTTGCATTAACAGCTCAAATTGTATTTGTTATTTCATTAAGTTTTATTATTTGATTAGGTTCAACTATTCTAGGTTTTAATAAACATGGTTGATTATTCTTCTCATTATTTGTACCTAATGGTACTCCTCTACCATTAGTACCTTTATTAGTTATTATTGAATCTTTATCATATATTGCTAGAGCTTTCTCTTTAGGTTTAAGATTAACATGTAATATTTTAGCTGGTCATTTATTAATGGTTATTTTAGGTGGATTATTATTAAACTTTATTAATATTAATAAATTAACATTAATCTTAGGTATTATTCCTTTTGCTATGATTTTAGCTATTTTATGTTTAGAATTTGCTATTGCTATGATTCAAAGTTATGTTTTCGCTACTTTAACAGCATCTTATATTAAAGATTCTTTATATTTACACTAAATATAAATAAAAAAAAACATTAAATATAAATAAATAATATATTTATTTATATTTATATTAATAATATTCATAATACATTTAATTAATATATAATTAATAATAATAATATATTATTATTATTATAAGTAATATATAATATATATATATATTAATAATACTAACCTATTTTTGGTGGGAAATGGTAGACACGATACTCTTAAGATGTATTACTTTATGTATAAAGGTTCAAATCCTTTAAATAGCAATTTATATATTATATCTTATTTAAATTATTTAAACATATTAATAATTTTTATATTATATAATATAATATACATACTATATATATATATATTATATATAATATTTATCTAATTATATTTATAATTATATATTTATTTTTAATATATATATATATTCTTTATAATATACTTATTATATACTTTATAATATACTTATTATATACTTTATAATATATATACTATTTATATTATATTTTAAATATATGTTATATTATATAATATATGTATAATATTAAATATATATTATATATATGTATAATATTAAATATATTTTGTATATTAATATTGTATATTAAATATATTTTGTATATTAATATTGTATATTAAATACATATTAAATACATATTGTATATTAAATATATATTTTGTATATTAAGTATATATTATATATAAAATATGCATAATATATAATTAATATATTTAATTAATTAATAATATAATTAATATATTTAATTAATTAATAATATAATTTATTATAATATATAATATTAATTAATATAATTATATAAGCTGTAGACTAATAGGTAAGTCACCAAAATTTGAGTTTGGTATTTGTTTGTTCGAATCAAACCAGTTTAATAAATAATATATTATTTATATATAAATAGAAAATATTGTTTAATGGTAAAACAATTGTCTTTTAAACAATTTATGTATGGTTCGATTCCAACTATTTTCATTAATATATTTATATATATATTTATAGCTCTTTTAGCTTAATGGTTAAAGCATAATACTTCTAATATTAATACTTCATGTTCGAGTCATGAAAAGAGTATAAGTAATTATTAAAATAATATAGATATAAGTTAATTGGTAAACTGAATGTCTTCCAAATATTGAATATGAGTTCGAGTCTCATTATCTATAATAATAATAAATAATATAATAAATATTATTAATATAATAAATATTATTAATATAATAAATATAATTAATATTAATAAAAATATATATATTAAATAATAATATATTAATTAATATACTAAATATATATTAATTGATTAATATAATATATGAATAATATATGAATAATATATAATTAATATTAATATTTAATTTAATATAATATTAATATTGTATATATATATTATTAAAATATATATTAATAATAAATATATATTATAAATATATTAAATAATAATATTTTATAAATAATAAGAATAATAAGAATAATATAATAATATATATATATATTAAATATAATAATATATTAATATATATAATAATTAATATATATATAATATTAATAATTAAAGGATCTGTAGCTTAATAGTAAAGTCCCATCTTGTCATGATGGTTTATGTCAGTGCAACTCTGATTAGATTCGTATATTAGGAAAATTAACTATTGGTAAGGTAAATTATTTGCTACATAATTGAATTTTAATTCTTATGAGTTCGATTCTCATATTTTCCGATATATAATTATTTAATAATATTATAATAAATATAGGTAAATATATTTCAATGGTAGAAAAAGTACTTGTGGTGTATTCTATCTGAGTTCGATTCTCAGTATTTACCCTTAAAATTAATGATTATGAATAAAATTAATTAAATAATAACAAATAACATAACTTGTATAGTTTAATTGGTTAAAACATTCGTCTCATAAATGAATAATGATAGGTTCAAGTCCTTCTATAAGTATATATTATTAATATATAAATATATTTAATATATATATTTATATTAATAATACAATATAATATTTATATATAAATAATTAAATATAATATATAATTATATAAATATAATTATATAATAAATATTATTAATTATAAAAAAATAAATAAAATATAATTATATAATAAATTATTATATAAATTATAATAATATAATTATTATTAATTAATTAATTATAGATATATATAATATATTAATAATTAAATATTATAAATAATATTTTATAATAATATAAATATAATAATAATATAATATTATAATAATAATATTATAATAATATAAATATTATAATAATAATATTATTTTAATAATAATATATATTTATAGATAAATTAAATATTAATATATTATATTAATAATATAAAATTGATAATAAATATAAAATATATATATATTTAATATAATATATAGTATTTTATATATATAATATAATAATGAATTTAAATTTATTAAAAGAGATAAGAACAAATAATAAATTAGTATTAAATAAATTAGTATTAAAGAATTTATTATATTGAATTAATAAAGATCTATTTAAAGAAAATATAAAAATTTATTCTAATTATAATAATAATTATATAAATACAAATTTACAA